AATAAGATGCCTGAAAAAGGATTACTTTGATATAGTAAATCAAGTGTTAATAAAAACACTCTTATTAATAAAGATATTATAATTATTGGAATTAAACCAAATCTAAAGAATTCAAAATTCTACATGCATTTTACATTAAATTATAAACCATTAATACTAATTAAAAAAAAGATAAGCTAAAAATTTAAGCTATTGGGCTCATACCCCATTTATGAATTATTTCTCTTTTTAATTTTAATAAATTCAAGAAAAATAATCTTTTTAAAAATAATAGTAATCAGAACCATCATGATAATTTCATCAATAAACTTAATATTCTCATGAATTAGAATAGAAATTAACCTAATTATATTTATCCCCATATTAACCAAAAGAAAAAAATTAAAAGACCAACCTATAAAATACTTTATTATCCAAAGATTATCCTCATCAATATTATTAATTGCAATATTAATAAATTCAAAAATTGAGTCCCCGATCAATTTAAGAATATTAATAATAGCAAGAATATTAATAAAAATAGGATTAATACCATTTCATTTATGACTACCAAGAATTATACAAAAAATATCATGAAAAAAATGTATAATTTTATCCACATGACAAAAAATTTCCCCAACAATTTTAATTTGTCAACTAATTTCAATAAAAGAAATAATTTTCCCAATAATAATTTCTCTAATTTTAAGACCAATATCTATAATTAAATCCATATCAACAAAAAAAATTATAGCATTTTCATCAATTAATAATATACCATGAATAATTATATCCATAATAATTTCAAAAAATACTTTTTTTACCTTTTTTGTAATCTATTCAATAATTAATATTATATTAATAAACAACTTTAAAAACCTAAATATTAATTTTATAAATCAAATAATTGAAAAAAAAAAAAATATAAAAATTAATTTAATTGTAAACTTTCTATCAATAAGAGGATTTCCCCCCACAATCGGATTCTTTTTAAAATGAATAATTTTACAAAAAATAATAAATTTATCAAAATTTCTATCAATAATTATAATTATTTCATCATTAATTTCAAGATTTATTTACCTAAAAATAACTATTTCAATATTCACAATAATAAACTCAAAAAAAAAAAATTCAAAATCAAAAATATTTACATCAAACAATATTACAATAAATTTATTAATAACTTTAACTTTTATATTCCTTAAACCAAATTAAAAGGATTTAAGTTAAAAAAACTCTTAACCTTCAAAGTTAAAAATATTATAATAATAAGCCTTAGCTTATTATTATAAAGCATTTTTAGATTTGCAATCTAACATCATTTTAAATTAGAATATAAAGCCAAAAAATAAATATACTAATGAGAGGCAATTTTATACCATAAATAAATTTACAATTTACTACCTAACTTCAGTCATCCCATTAAAATCATTTATCATTTAACAAAATGAAAAAATGATTATTTTCAACAAATCACAAAGATATTGGTACTCTATATTTTATCTTCGGAATATGGGCAGGACTTTTAGGTACAATAATAAGAATAATTATCCGAATAGAATTATCACAACCAGGTTCTATAATCAAAAATGATCAAATTTATAATACTATTGTTACAGCACATGCATTTGTAATAATTTTTTTTATAGTTATACCAATTATAATTGGAGGATTTGGAAATTGAATAATTCCATTAATAATTGGTGCCCCAGATATAGCTTTTCCACGAATAAATAATATAAGATTCTGATTATTACCCTCTTCAATTATATTATTAATTGCAAGATCTACAACAGGAACAGGAAGAGGAACAGGATGAACAGTTTACCCCCCACTATCTAGACAAACAGCCCACTCCGGACCATCAGTAGATTTAACTATTTTTTCTCTTCATATTGCAGGTATCAGATCAATCTTAGGTGCAATAAATTTTATTTCTACAATTATTAATATACGAACTGAAAGAATAAACATAGAAAAAACCCCACTTCTTTGCTGATCAGTTCTTATTACAGCAATCTTATTATTAATTTCTTTACCAGTTTTAGCCGGAGCAATTACCATATTACTTATAGACCGAAATTTTAATACCACATTTTTTGATCCCTCAGGAGGGGGTGACCCCATTCTATATCAACACCTGTTTTGATTTTTTGGCCACCCAGAAGTATATATTCTAATTCTACCAGGATTTGGTCTCATTTCACATATTATTATACATGAAAGAGGAAAAACAATTACATTTGGACATTTAGGAATAATTTATGCAATAATTTCTATTGGAATCTTAGGATTTATTGTGTGAGCACACCATATATTTACAGTAGGTATAGATGTAGATACTCGAGCCTACTTTACTTCAGCAACTATAGTAATTGCTGTACCCACAGGAATTAAAATTTTTAGATGAATTGCAACAATACAAGGAATTAATATAATTAAATCACCTCAAATAATATGATCTATTGGATTTGTATTTCTATTTACAATAGGAGGATTAACAGGAGTAATTTTAGCCAACTCATCTATTGACATTATTATTCACGATACTTATTATGTAGTAGCACACTTTCACTACGTTTTATCAATAGGAGCAGTATTTGCAATTATAGCAAGTATTATTCATTGATTTCCTTTGTTAACAGGAACTATTATAAATAAAAAATGATTAAAAACACAATTCTTTATTATATTTATTGGTGTAAATTTAACATTCTTTCCTCAACATTTTCTAGGACTTGCAGGAATACCCCGACGATATTCAGATTACCCAGATACATTTATATTATGAAACTTTATATCATCAATAGGTTCAATTATTTCAACAATCAGAATTATAATATTAATATTTATTATCTGAGAAAGAATAATATTTAAACGAATAATTATATTTAAGAAAAATACTAATTCATCAATTGAATGAATATTTAAATCTCCCCCTCCTGAACACTCATTCAAAGAAATACCTATTTTAACAAAATAATTTAATAATCTAAGAGTGGCAGAATAAGTGCCATGAACTTAAAATTCATTTATGAATCAAATTTAAATTTCCTTAGAAATTTCTTCATGAATAAAAATTAACTTAATTAATAGAGCAAGACCAATCATAGAACAATTAATTATATTTCATGATCATACAATAATAATTATTATCTCAATTTTATCAATCACAATATTTATAATAAAATCAATTATTAATAATAAATTTATTACTCGAACAATATTAGAAAATCAAATTTTAGAAACCCTTTGAACAATTTTACCAACAATTACACTAATTTTTATCGCCCTACCATCAATTAAAATTTTATATATTATAGAAGAAATTATTAATCCATCAATTACAATTAAAGCAATTGGACACCAATGATACTGAACATATGAATATTCAGATAAAAAAAAAATAGAAATTGAATCATATATAATTAATAAAACAAATAATAAATCAAATTTTCGCTTACTAGATGTTTCTAATCGTATAATTATACCTTATTTAACTCAAACCCGAATAATTATTTCATCAACAGACGTTATTCATTCCTGATCGATTCAACCCATTGGAATTAAAATAGATGCAATTCCAGGTCGACTAAATCAATCATCAATTATAATAAAAAAACCAGGAATATTCTTTGGCCAATGCTCAGAAATCTGTGGTATAAATCACAGTTTTATACCTATTTCACTAGAAAGAATTAATTTAAAAGAATTTATAAAATGAATCAAAAATTAAAAAAAAAAATTAAATAAATTAAATATTAAAAACTTCTTTACATTAAGTGACTGAAAGAAAGTAATGGTCTCTTAAACCAAATTATAGTATTAAATCAAATACTCTTAATGAAAGAAGTTAGTTTAATAAAAAACAATTATTTGTCAAATAAAAATTATAAATAAATTAATTATATACCTCTTGATTCCACAAATATCCCCTATAATATGAAGAATAATTATAATTTCAACATCTATTTTAACTATAATAAATAGATCAATAATTATATTTAACAAGAAAAAAACTAAAAAAAAAAATAATAACTAGATTATTTTCATCATTTGATCCCTCAACAAAATTTTTACAATTAAATTGAATAATAATAATATCAACAATAATAATTTTACCAATAAATTTTTGACTAAAAAAATCACGACCATCAATAATAAAAAAATTAATTGAAAATAAATTATTATCAGAATTCTATAATTCAACTAATCAAAAAGAAATAATTCTTTTATCAATTAGTTTATTTATAATAATTATTTTTAATAATATATTAGGTCTATTTCCATACAATTTTACACCAACTAGCCATATTTCAATATCTATATCAATTTCAATTCCAGTATGAATTATATTAATAATTTACGGATGATCAAAATTTACAAATTCAATATTTACACATTTATTACCAACAGGAACTCCAAAAATAATTATACCAATAATAATTTTAATTGAAACAACAGGAAATATAATTCGACCTATTTCACTTTCAGTTCGACTAACCGCTAATATAATTGCAGGTCATCTTCTTATAACACTTCTAGGAAATTTAAATGAAGAAATAAAAATAATTATTTTAACCTTACCTATTCAAATAATATTAATAATATTCGAATCAAGAATTTCTATTATTCAAGCATATGTTTTTTCAACACTAATTACATTATATTCTAGAGATATCCCATATGAAAAAAAATCATCCCTTCCATCTAGTAACAAAAAGACCTTGACCAATTTTATTGTCAATAAATATTATAACAATAATATTAGGTATAATTATATGATTAACAAAAAAAACCTTAATAACAATAATTACAGGAATTATATTAACAACCCTATGTTCAATTATATGATGACGAGACGTTACACGAGAATCCACTTTTCAAGGTATACATACAAAAAAAGTAATTAAAGGAATTAAAATAGGTATAATCCTATTTATTATTTCAGAAGTAATATTCTTTTCATCCTTTTTCTGAAGATTTTTCCATTCAAGTTTAGCTCCATCAATTGAAATTGGTATAAATTGACCCCCAAAATCAATTATATCATTTAATCCAATAGAAATTCCCCTACTAAATACAATCATTTTATTGTCATCAGGAACAACAATTACATGAGCACATCATAGACTAATTAATAATAAATTAAATTCATCAATAAAATCCATAACTATTACCATTATTCTAGGAATATACTTTTCAATTTTACAAAAATGAGAATATAATCAATCTCAATTTACAATATCAGATTCAGTATATGGATCTACATTCTTTGTAGCAACAGGATTTCATGGTATACATGTTCTAGTTGGAACAATATTTATAGCCGTAACTACCTTACGAATAAAAAAAATACACCTTACTAATAACCACCATTTAGGATTAGAAATATCAGCTTGATACTGACATTTTGTAGACGTAATTTGATTATTTCTTTATATAATAATCTACTGATGAGGTAAATAAATAAAATTAATTTTAAAAAAAAATAAATTCTTTTAGTATAAAAAGTATTTTTGACTTCCAATCAAAAAGTAAAATAAAATTTTTAAAGAATAATAAAAATTCTATATACATCAATTATCTTAATAACAATAGTTACAATTACATTTTTAATAACAATGATAATTTCAAAAAAATCAAAAATAAGACGAGAAAAAAATTCACCATTCGAGTGTGGATTTTCATCTATATCATCAGCACGAAAACCATTTTCTACACACTTTTTCCTAATTGCCATACTATTTCTAGTATTCGATATCGAAATTTCAATTATACTTCCAATATTTTCAATCAAAATATCTAATATAATAGAATGATTCATTTCAAGATTAATAATTACTACAATTTTAATCTTAGGCTTAATACACGAATGAAAAAACGGAATACTAGAATGATCTAAGTAAACTAAAAGGAGAATAGTTAAAAAATAACAATTTCTTTGCAAGAAAAAATTACTGAAATTTATCAATTTCTCTTATAAATAATAATCAAGCAAAGAAGTAAAATACAATTAATTTCGACTTAAATATAGAGAATAAAATTTCTCCATGCTTAAAATTAATTGAAGCTAATAAAAAAAAGCTTTTCACTGTTAATGAAAAAGAAAGGAATCTTATATCCCAATTAAAAAGAATAAAAAAAAAGAAGCCGCTAACTATCTTAAAAAGTGTTAAATCACTTATTCTTTTAGATTAAACTATTTATATAGTTTAAAAAAAAACATTATATTTTCAATATAAAAATATAAATAATAATTTATTTTATAAATAAATAATATATATTATAAATAAATAATAACAAAAATATTTAATAGTAAAACTATCTTAACATTTTCAATGTTAAACTTTAAATTAAGCTAATTAAATAAAAATTTATAAAAAAAATTTATTTATAAAAAAATAAATAAACAAAAATAAATTATTATTAAAAAAAATATATAAAAAAAAAAAAAAAAAAAAAAGAAAATATATAAATAAAAAAACTATTTAAAATTATTCGTTCAAAATAATTAGAAAAAAAAAAAAAATACTTCCTTAAACCACCAGTCAAAAAATAATCAAATCAACCTAAATCAATTAATTTATAACAAAACCCACCAAAAGAAAAAAAACGAAATAAGAAAAATCCAGTAGAAAAATAATTTAAAAAAAATATAGAACCAAAAAAAAAAAAAAAATAATTATAAACAAAAAATTTTAAATTAAAAAAAAAAAAAAAAAAAAAACTCACAAAAAATATAATTAATAAAGGAATAACCTTAAATATATAATCAACAAAAAACAAAAAATCAACAAATAACCAAAATACTAAAGAACCCGAAAATAAAGAAAAAAAATATAAAAAAAATAAAGAAATATTTATATATATACAATACTTAAATCTAATTAAACAAAAAAAGTAATTATTAAAAAAAAATAAATAATATAATAAACGAATTCTATAAAATAAAGTTAAAGCTACAGAAATACAAAAAACAAAAAAAATAAAATAATTTATTTCTCTTAAATACAATAATTCAAATACAAAATCCTTAGAATAAAATCCAGAAAAGAAAGGAAATCCACAAAGACATAATAAAGAAACAAAAAAACAAGAAGAAACATAAGGACACTGATTCAATAAACCACCTATATAACGAATATCCTGATTTCCTATAAAACAATGAATAAAAAATCCAGAACACAAAAAAAGTAAAGACTTAAAAATAGCATGAATTAACAAATGAATAAAACATAAAGTAATACACCCTAAAGAAAGAATAAAAAATATAAATCCCAACTGTCTTAAAGTAGAAAAAGCAATAATTTTCCTTAAATCATTTTCTAACAAAGCATTAAATGCTGAAATAAATATAGTAATTAAAGAAATATATATTAAAAAAGATATATTAAAAAAATAAATATAATTATTAAACCGAATAATTAAAAAAACACCAGAAGTAACTAAAGTAGAAGAATGAACCAAAGAAGAAACAGGTGTAGGAGCCGCTATAGCAACAGGTAATCAAAAACAGAAAGGAAATTGAGCACTCTTAGTAAAAGAAGCTATTAAAACCAAATAAATTATTAAATCCAAATTAAAATCAATAAAATAATTAAAAAAAAAAAAATGTCAAGAACCAAAATTAAATATATAACCAATTCTTAAAATAAGAAATACATCACCAAACCGATTTATAAATACAGTTACTAAACCTGAACTAAGAGAAATAGAATTTTGATAATAAATTACTAAACAATAAGAAACTAATCCTAAACCATCTCAACCTAATAATAAACAAATTAAGTCAGGAACTATAATAAAAATTAACATTCTTAAAATAAATATAAAAACAAGAAAAAAAAAACGAATAAAATTCTTTTCACCCTTTATATAACCAATTCTATAAAACATAACAGAACCAGAAATTAAAAAAATAAATGATATAAAAAGTAAAGAAATTCAATCAAATAATACTAAAAAAGAAATTTCACAACCATTTATTCTAAAAATCAATCAATCAAAAAAAATTAAAAAAAAAAAAAAAAAAAAAAAAAAAAAAAAAAAAAAAAAAAAAAAAAAAAAAAAAAAAAAGAAGTTTAAACAAAACAACACAGCCCAATTTCAAAAAAAATTTCTGATTCCACAAATCAATGTTTTATTTTATTATTTAAACTAAATAGACAAAAAAAAATAATTTATATCCAATACAATAAAAAAAACAGGATAAATATGAAAAATCAAAATTAAATATTCACGAACAAAACAAAAACAACCAAATTTTAATAAACCAGAAAATTTACCATGCTGAGTTAAAAAAAAAACTATTAATCTATAACAAGCTGAAAAAAATAAAATAAAAAAAAAAAAAAATAAAGAATAAAATCTCCATATTAATATTGAAAAAAAAATAAAAATTTCAGAAAATAAATTAATTCTAGGAGGACAAGATATATTTATTACACAAAATAAAAACCAAAAAAAAGATAAAAAAGGAAAAAAATTAATTATTCCCTTTAAAATAAAAAATCTACGTGTACCAAACCGATCATATAAAATACCAATTAAAAAAAATATACCAGAAGAAACAAATCCATGACCCAATATAAAAATTAAAGAACCTAACAAACCTCATCTAAATATAGAAAATAAACCAATAATAACTATAGATATATGACAAACAGAAGAATAAGCTACCAAAATCCTTAAATCTCTCTGAATTAAACAAAATATTCTAACTAAAAAACAACCTACTAATCTTAAAGAAATAAAATAAACCCCATAATCAACAATAAAAAAATAAATAAAAGATATTAAACGAATTAAACCATAACCTCCTAATTTTAAAAGAATTCCAGCTAAAATTATTGAACCTATAACAGGAGCCTCAACATGAGCTTTAGGTAATCAATTGTGTAAACCAAAAATAGGAAACTTAACCAAAAAAGAAAATACTAAAAAAAATATCAATAAATTTCTCTTAAACTTAAAGTCCAAAAAATAAGAAAAAGAACCAAAAACTAAATTTATATAAAAAACAATTAACAAAAAAGGTAATGAAGCAAAAAGAGTATAAAAAATTAAATAAAATCCAGCTCTTAAACGTTCTGGTTGATAACCTCAACCAAATAAAATTAAAAAAACAGGAATTAATCTAGACTCAAAAAAAAAATAAAAAAAAAAAAAATCTATTACAGAAAATAAAAATATAAGTATTAAAATTAAAAAATTAATATAAAAAATAAAATAATTTTCAAATCCTATTTTTGAATTTAATATACATAAACAAACTAATAAACAAATTCAAATTCTTAAACAACAAAATAAATAAGAAATTTTATCCATTCCAAAAATGTAAGAAATTATATAAAAATAATCAACCAAAAAAAAATTTATATAAAAAAAAAAAAAAAAAAAAAAAAAAAGTCCATATATATAATAAATAAAAAACCCATAAAAAAATGTTAAAGGAGTCAAAAAAATCAAATAAAATAAAAATTTTAACATAATGTTAAACTTATCAAATAATCAAAAGAACTTTTACGAACCAAATAAACAATTAAAGATAGTCCTAATACACCATCACATACACCTATTACCAAATAAATAACTAAAAAATAAAAATCAAATACATAAAATCTAAAATAATAATAACAAAAATAAAATAAAGAAATTATTAAAAATTCTAATCTTAATAAAGATAATAAAAAATAATTACGAACAAAAACTAAAGAAATTATTCCAAAAAAAAAAGTTATTAAAATAAACATAAGTATAAAATATAAATTATTAAATTAAACTTAATTAAGTTTTTATAGTTTAAAAAAAAACATTGGTCTTGTAAACCAAAATTTTAAATCAAATTTTTATAAAAACAATAAATAAATTATAAATTAAATTTTATCAGTAAGAAAAAAAAAATTCTTTCTTTAGTCTCCAAAACTAATATTTTATATAAAATACTTACTGAATAATAATAATAATAATAATTTCAATATGTATATCAATTATTTTACCATTAATAAAACACCCAATCTCCATAGGTAGAATATTAATTGTACAAACCATTATTATTTCAATAATTTCATCAATAAAATTTTATTCATCATGATATAGATATATTTTATTTATTACTATTATCGGAGGAATAATAGTAATATTTATATATATATCAAGAATTGCATCAAACGAAAAATTTAAAATAATATCAATAAAAAAAATTACATCTATTATAATTATACTTACAATTTTTATAATTACATATAAATTTTATTATACAACAATAAATTTAGAAAAATTAAATGAAACTAAATTATTTTTTATAGAATTTGAAGAAATTAAATCAACAAGAAAATTTATATACTTAAATAAAATAAATCTAACAATTATAATAATAATTATTTTATTACTCACAATAATTTCAATTACAAATATTACCTCATCATATGAAGGACCCTTAAAAATAAAATAAAAAAATTTTTAAAAAATTAATAATTTAAAACATATGTATAAACCTAATCGAAAAAAATTATTTATTAATAATTTTATTATTGACTTACCCTCCCCATCCAATATTTCAACATGATGAAATTTTGGATCAATTTTAGGATTATGTTTAATAATCCAAATTATTTCAGGTATCTTCCTTGCTATACATTATTCCCCTAACATCAATCAAGCATTCAAAAGAATTATTCATATTATACGTGATGTAAATTATGGATGAATAATACGAAATATTCATGCCAACGGTGCGTCAATATTCTTTATTATAATATATTTACATACAGGACGAGGTTTATATTATGGATCATACAAATTAAAAAAAACATGATTATCAGGAATTTTAATTATACTCACTCTTATAGCAACAGCATTTATAGGATATGTATTACCATGAGGACAAATATCATTTTGAGGTGCAACAGTTATTACTAATTTAATTTCAGCTATTCCCTATATCGGAGAAATAATTGTTAAATGAGTATGGGGAGGATTTGCAGTAGACAACCCCACATTAAACCGATTTTTTACATTTCATTTCATTTTACCATTTATATTATCAATAATAATTATTATACATTTAATTTTTTTACACGAAACAGGATCTTCTAACCCTCTTGGAATAAAAAATAATATTGATAAAATTCCATTTCATCCTTACTTTACTATTAAAGATTTACTAGGATTTACAATTATTATATTTATATTTACAATAATAATAAATAATTCACCCTATATATTTAGTGACCCTGAAAACTTTAATATAGCCAATGCTATAATTACACCCATTCATATCCAACCAGAATGATACTTCTTATTTGCATATGCAATTTTACGTTCAATTCCTAATAAATTAGGAGGAGTAATAGCTCTACTATTATCAATTTTAATTCTAATAACTTTACCATTTTCAATAAAAAATAAGTTTCAAAGAAATATATTTTATCCAAAAAATAAATTTATATTTTGAGCACTAATTAATAATTTTATTTTACTTACATGAATTGGTGCACGACCAGTAGAAGAACCTTTCATTTTAACAGGTCAAATTTTAACAGTAATTTACTTTTTAATCTTCTTTATGTTACCCCTACTATCAAAAAAATGAGATAAATTAATAATAAATATTAAATAATAAAATTTATAAGTTAATTAGCTAAATCTTAAAGCATTATATCTTGAAAATATAAAAAAGAAATAAAAATTCTATTAACTTTATTAATTAATCACTATTATTTATTTTTAAATAAAAAAAAAGTAAATATACTAAAAAAAATGAAAAATAAATAAATCCTCAAAGAAATAAAAAAAAATAAATAGTTTAAAACTACAGGTAAATAACACCTTCAAGATAAATATATTAATTTATCATACCGATAACGAGGAAAAGTACAACGTACTCAAACAAAAAAAAATAAAAAAAAAATAAACTTAAAAAAAAAAAAAATTCTATAAACATCTCTACCAAAAAATATCAAAACCACAAAAAAACTTATAAATATTATATTTCTATACTCAGATAAAAAAAATAAAGAAAATATAAAAGATCTATATTCAACATTAAATCCAGAAACTAATTCAGATTCGCCCTCTGAAAAATCAAATGGAGAACGATTAGTTTCAGCTAAACAACAAGAAAAAAAAATAAAAAATAAAGGAAAACAAACAAAAAAAATTCATATATCCAATTGAACATAAATAAAAATAAATAATCTAAATCTACTAAAAAAAATTACAAAACATAAAACTACAAGAAAAAAACAAACTTCATAAGAAATACTCTGAGCTACAGAACGTAAACTACCTAGTATAGAATAAATAGAATTAGAACTTCAACCAGAAATTATAATAATATATACTCCTACACCAGAACAACATAAAAAAAAAAGTAATCCATAAATAAAACTAATAAAATTAAAATATAAAGGATATAAAAGCCAAAAAATTAAAGAAATTACTAAACCCAAAATAGGAACAAAAAAATAAATAAAATAATTACCAAAAATCAAAAAATAATATTCCTTTCTAAATAATTTTAAAGCATCAGAAAAAGGCTGAAATAAACCTAAAAAACCAACCCTATTAGGACCTTTACGAAACTGAACATAACCTAAAATTTTACGTTCAAATAAAGTAAAATAAGCAACTCCTATTAAAACAAAAATAATTAAAAAAAAAAATCTTAAAAAAAACATTTATTGAATGTAAAATATACATTTTTAAATTCTAAATTTAAAGCACTTTATCTGCCAATTCAATTTATAAATTTTACTCTTTAAAAGTCCTTTCGTACTAATTAAAAAAAATTTAAAGAAGATAAAAACCAACCTGGCTCACACCGGTTTGAACTCAGATCATGTAATCATTTAAAGGTCGAACAGACCTAAAATTATAAAATCTACCCCATAAAACTTGATTAATCCAACATCGAGGTCGCAAACTAAATTATCGATTTGAACTCTCCAACTTAATAACGCTGTTATCCCTAAGGTATCTTAATCTTTTAATCTAAATTTATAGGATCTCAATAACCAAAAAAAAAATTGTTTATATAAAATAAAGTCTAAAATTTTATCTATCACCCCAATAAAAAAATAATATTTCTAAAAAAATAAATACAACAAAAAAAATTATTTAATTAAATATTTTAAAGATCTATAGGGTCTTATCGTCCCTCTTAATTATTAATTCTTTTTTAAAAAAAAATAAAATTCAAATAAAAAAAATTAATAAAGCATTTTTCTCATCAAACCATTCATTCAAGACCCCAATTAAAAGACTAATTATTATGCTACCTTAGCACAGTTAAAATACCGCGGCTATTTAAAATTTTTAATTCACTGAGCAGGTTAGACTTAAAATAAAATCATTAAGACATGTTTTTGTTAAACAGGTGAAAAAATAATTTTGCCTAATTCATAAACTTTTTTTAAAATTTTACTAATTCAAACATTATTAAATACTAAAATATTTAAACAAAAAAATTAATTAAAAAATAAATTAAAATTTATAATATTCTAAATCTACAACGAACTTAAATGATGAAAGATTTTATTCCTACATAAAAAAAAATAAAATATAATTATATAATTAATAAGAGCTTATCCCCCTAAAAATTAGAATTTACATAAATAAAATAATTTAAATTTAAAAATCCTTAATTAAATTAAATTCTTAATTAACCAGAAATAGAATTAAACGAATTTCATTTCGAATCCAATTAAAATTTATAAATCTTTTTAAAACAAGAATTCAAAATTTTAAATAAATCTTAAATTTTCGGGAAACAAAAATTAATTTTGAAAATTTATTTAACCCTGATACAAAAGGTACTAAATAAAATTATTCTTCTAAATAATAAAAAAAATCCCTTACAGTAAATTAAACTATAAAATAACCCATTAAATTTAATCATCAAAAAACAATAAAAATAAATTTTTTATAAAAATATAATAAAAAAAAAAAATAATTTAAATATTAATCAAAAAAGATTTAAAATAAATCACAAATTTTATTGTAAATAAAACTACAAATTTTTTGATTCTAGATACATTTTCCAATACATCTACTTTGTTACGACTTGTCTCACTTTATGAGAATGACGGGCGATATGTACATAAATAAGAGCTTAATTCAAAAAATTTAATAAAAAAAATTACTATTAAATCCAAATTTAATTTAAATCAAAATTAAATTTCAAATAAAAAAAATTATTGTAACCCATAATAACCTTTACATAACTGCACCTTGACCTAACATAATTAATATAAATAAAAAGAAAATTAAACTTTAATTACATTCAACGACAGAGATATACAAGAAAATAAAGGTAAAATTTATCGTGGATCATCATTTAAATTACAGGTTCCTCTAAAAAGATTTAAAAACCGCCAGATCTATTAAATTTCATAAATTAAATTAATACCTGGAAAATTAAATTTTTCTAAAATAATAGGGTATCTAATCCTAGTTTATATTATAGATTTTATAGAAATTAAATAAAATATTATTAATAAATTTCACCTAAATTAATAAATTAAATTTTAAACAACAATATCTAAAATTCCAATAATAATTAGTTTTTTCATGAAATATAACCGCGAATGCTGGCATAACATTTTTCTGAAATAAAATATTTTTTCAATTCAAATTATTAAATTATTTAAAAATTTAACACTGAAAATTATAAATAAATCTCATTTAGAAAAATTTATCTTTCAAAAAATTACATGCATAAAAATAATTAAACTAATTTTTAAAACCAAAATCAAACTTTTTATCTCTAAAAATTGATTCTGGAACTTTAATACTTCCTCCAAGAAAAACAATTTTTAATTTTATAATTAAAAATTCAAATTAATTTATTGATGAAAATTAAAAAATATATCCTATTTAAACCCCCACATTTAAACTATTTTTCCCCAAAAATACCAGACATAATTTTTTTTATATTAATTCTTTTCTTAATTTAAATAAAATGGTACAATAAATACTAATAACATTAATTATAAAATATATTAATGAAATATACAATATAATAAAATATTTATTACAATATAAAATCATATATTAATGAAATATACAATATAATAAAATATTTAATACAATATAAAATCATATATTAATGAAATATACAATATAATAAAATATTTAATACAATATAAAATCATATATTAATGAAATATACAATATAATAAAATATTTAATACAATATAAAATCATATATTAATGTAATATACAATATAATAAAATATTTTATTTAAAATAAATATATAATTAAATTTATTAAACAATAAATAAAGATTAAATATTTTTATTTAATTAACAATATATAAATACTATAAGCAAGTTTTTTTTTTTTTTTTTTTTTTTTATTTTTTTTTTTTAAAAAAAATATATATATATATATATATAATAATATTTATGTAAATATTTACATATATAATAATATATATATATAATAATATTTATGTAAATATTTACATATATAATAATATATATATATAATAATATTTATGTAAATATTTACATATATAATAATATATATATATAATAATATTTATTTAAATATTTAATTATATATAAATATTTACATATATAATATAAATATATAAATATGTAATTAATTAAAAAATAATTAATTATTAATATTTTATTTTTTTATTAGTATAATAATAATTATATATTCTTTATATTATTAATAAAATATTTTATTATAACAAAAAAAAAATAAAACTAAAATACAATCCAAAAAAACAAAATATCCTAAAAATCAGGGTTTTACCCCAAATTTTCAGGGTTTTACCCCAAATTTTCAGGGTTTTACCCAAAATTTTCAGGGTTTTACCCAAAATTTTTAGGGTTTTACCCAAAATTTTCAGGGTTTTACCTTAATTTTATAATTTTATACAAAAAATTTAAAAAATATAAATAATAAAATTAAATAAGTAATTAAACATAATAAAATATATTATTTTTGTACCAAACTATTTTTTTATAATTAAGATAT